TTTATTGGGGCGATAGCTCTGAAAAGACAGATTGCCTATCTTTTCTTTTATCTCGGGGGAAATCCGATCAGCAGGAGCTAATTCAAAACCCTCTGGTAAAATAAGAACAGCCCCTACATTCAAAGCACCCTTTTTACCATTAGCGAGAACTTGTTTTAGTTGCATATCATAAGGGATTCGAACAACTGCTTCAAATACAGTATCTGGAAGTACCGTTTGTGGAACTTCAATATCCACGGGCTTATTAGCTAAATGGCAATTGGCACATACAATACGACCAGTCGCTTCTCGCGGATTTTCATAACCCTGCTGTGCAAAAATGGGATATGCGCTTGAAATGGATGGCCGAGTTATGATATATATCATGAGCGATACGGAAATGGATCGAGTAATTTGTTCCTTTATCCAAGAAAAAGTCTTTCTAGTTTGCATGGTCCAACCATTGAGCCCAAAAATGTCTACAATAAATTTGGTAGGTCGCTAACCTAGTTCCCTATCCGCAATTCTGCTATTTACTGGAATAGTTTTACTGGAATAAATAATATTAATATATAGAATAAATCTTTGGGATGGGTAGAAAAATAAAGAGTAAGTATGATTTTACATGCTTTGCTTCTGTACAACTACAAAGTAAGAAACGTTAGAATTGAATTGGATTAATATCAGTAGATCCTTTTTTAATCATTCATTGAATGATAAATCACTACAAGTGACGGAGAAACACGATTTAAATAACGAAAAATCCAAAATTTAAATAGAGTATCTAGAATGACTGGAAAAGTAGAAACAAGACCAGATATAATTTGATCATTATGAGCAAATCCAAAATCTTTGTAGACAAAGCCAATCATTAGTTCCCAACCATGGGGCGAATGGAATCCGATACATAAATCTGTTAATAAAAGAATCGAAAAAGCCTTTATTGTGTCACTTAAGTTATATAGGAATTCCTGAGCCCAAGAGTTAAGAATAACAAGTTCTTTATTACCCAAAATTGAATAACCACTTAGAATAACGAAACAGATTATATTTGTCAAGAAGTGCAAAATCGTATGGATATGATCCTCATTGTGTATCTTGATTAATTGGAGCGTTTCTTTGTGGATTCCTATACGAAGGTTTTGTAGATGTGTCTCCGAGTATTCCTTGATCATTTCCTCCAAAAGAAAGATTTCCTCCAATTCTATGAATTTTTCGAGAATATTTTTTTCTTGAATATCATTCAAAAAAATTTCAGATTGCCTAGTATTCCACCAATAAGTAACCCAAGATTCCAGACTTTTATTAAATGAGAGAGAAATCCACCAGGGCAAAAATACTATAGATGCAAGATATAAAAGAGGGTTGAATGCTTTCTTTTTTGACATTTTTTCATTTCGTCTATGAATTTTTAATGAACCGACCTCATTAGTTGACTCTACGCCATCCAATATTTATCTCATGCATGAGTTCTATTACAAAGTATCGAACTTATGAATCTATTCACTGTTTTGTTTTGTGGTTGTTACGTTACGTATACGTCTTCTTTGACTAGAATGAGCGTTATGAAGAAACTTCAGTTAAGTTATGGTATAGAAAAGGGGGATTCTTTAGTTTTTCCTTACTGCTGAGAAAGCATTCACTCTCTCAGCTCATTTCTCAAAATACTTCAATCGGTACACGCAAGAAATAGGCCAATTCGGCAGCTTTTTGTTCGATTTCCCGTGGAGTAACATTCTCATCAGTACGAGTCAAGGGAATGGCCCCCTGGCTTCTGATATCCATATAAAGGACACGGCGAGCATAAATACCCTCTTTAACTTCTATTCTGACGGACTGAATATCCTTTATAAGGAATCGGAGGAAGATGCGACGATTTTTTCCAGGGAATCCCCAACGAAAAATACACACCATTCCTTCTTTTATATCGAATCGATCATAACCACCCCCTACATTCCACGAAATTGTGCACCACAAATAGGAGCTAATAAAGAGACCCGCGATCCCATAGAAAGACATCACAATCCCTTGTGGAAAAAAAAAGATTTGCTGAGACGGAAATAAAGATATCAAGTTTCTCCCAAGATAACTGGAAGTTCCAACCAATAAGAATCCTAATGAACCTAAAAAAAGGATAATGGCCCAGCAGAAATTACTTGTTTTTCGCGACCCCGTTATAGGTTGTATCCATATATGTTCTGATCGACAACTCATACTTGATCTGGTTTCGTTTTATTGGAATTGAGAGAATACCCTAGACTTTACTCTTTTTGTTTCCGAAGTAACTCTCATCAACTAGTACTATTTTGATGTGAACCTTTAAGAGTAATTTATCAAATTGGTTAGATCTAAAATAAAAAAAATACCCTTCGTATGATCCCATCAATATACATATAGATGTACCGATTTTACAGTTCAGCCATCCGGCGATCCTGAGATTTTTTCAAATAGATAGAATTACTTTACCCCCATATCATCTTTCTACAGGCCAAAGAGCCCCTTTTCGACGGAAGCGCCGCATGTTATACCTTCTTTTCTTACACTAAATAGGTATCTGCGTTATGATACAAGTCTTAGTTTTGAAAAAAAAAAATGGATCAGAGTTGGGCCCATCAGATCTAAACAGTCTTATTTTTTTGAACATGAAGAAATAAAGAAGCCATTGCCATTGCCGGAAATACTAAGCCTACTAAAGGCACCAAAACAGAGGGAAAGTCGAAAGTTGTCATATAAAGGATACCTCAATTTACTATTTGTATCTGTTATTATTTATATTATAAAGATAAAGATTTAATATTATAAAGTTAGTATAAAGCTAAGTATATATCTAAGTGAGTATAGAAGGTACAAAAGCATATATCATATCTATAGTTTCTATATTCTAGAATTCTATATTTGGATTATATATACATACGTAAGACGTAGAACAAAAATTTTTTATTTTCCTAGTTTAACGAAAATAAGAATTCACTATTTTTCTTGTTGATAGAGGCCTCTTAACTGAATTAGTAATCAAGAATATAGATAAAAAGGAGTTATCCACAACTTTTGATTTATTTTTACAATTTAGATCTTATGTCAACAAAGAAACCCCATTCATATTCGTTTTACTTGGATTCTGATAAACTAACTACTTGTTTGCTACAAATAAAAAAGGAACTTAATGCTCTATTGAATTTTTATTCAAAGGAAAGAAAGCGTGGAGCTGAAATAACTCACTCAGAACGCTTTTTAAAGGATTACGTGGTACGATTAGATCGAATAAGCCCTTCTGGAATAAATATTCAGCCGCCTGTGAACCTTCAGGTACTGTTTTATTCAATGTTTGTTCAATTACTCTTTTACCCGCAAATGCAATATAGGCATTGGGTTCGGCAATAATGATATCTCCCAACATACCAAAACTCGCAGTTACCCCCCCTGTAGTAGGAGATGTAAGAATTGGTACATAGAATAACTTTTTATTTGATTGATAATCATATAAAGCAGAAGATATTTTAGCCATTTGCATTAAACTCAAACTTCCCTCTTGCATACGCGCCCCCCCGGAAGCACATACTATAATAAGAGGGAGAAATTTGTTAGTAGCGTACTCAATCAAACGGGTTATTTTCTCCCCAACCACGGATCCCATACTACCCCCCATAAACTGAAAATCCATAACCCCAAGTGCTATGGGAATACCGTTTAATTGGCCTATACCTGTTTGAACGGCTTCAGTTAATCCTGTCTTTCGTTGATAAGAATCGATACGATCTTTATAAGGCTCCTCTTCCGAATGAAATTCAATGGGATCCAAAGAAACCATGTCTTCATCCATAGCATCCCAAGTATCCGGATCGATCGAAAGTTCGATTCTATCGGAACTACTCATTTTCAAATGATATCCACATTGTTCACAAAGATTCATTTTTGATTTTAAAATTTTCTTATAATTTAATCCATAACAATTTTCACATTGAACCCACAAATGTCTGTATTTTTGAGTTACATCCAGATCATTGGAACTTTCTATTATAGTGCTACCATTCGTGCTGGTACTTATATCGGACCCCTTACTTTCACCACAAACGGAACGAGAAATGTAACTGTTACTGGAATTGTCACTACCACTTACAATGTAAGTATCAATAAAGATTTGAGACTCAAGATAAATGTCAATACAACTATTAATGTGATTATTCCAACTATATTGAGTATCATCCATGTAATGATCATCGTGAGGATCGTCATTGTTAGATCCATTATTTAGATAACTAAAATTCCAATAACTATAAAAATAACTTTCTAATTCACTCTGAAAAAAATGACCACTATCAATCTCGAAAATATGATTTTCAATATCAAAATATATGGAATAACTGTTCCCATTTCTATCCATAACTAAAAAAGTTTCATCAGAGATGAAATTCCGAATGTCCTTGACGCCGAATAAATAATCAACATTGCTGTAACTAGAATTGTCACGACTACCCCAACTATGACTATTTTTCTTCATATCATTTCTATTCGGATCTTCACTTTCACTGGTATTTTCAATAGGACCAAGACCGCCCGTTGATTTACTTAGACCACACCTGTGTTCGAACTCTTTCTTAAACAGTATTGAATCGAACCACCATCTTTCCATAGAGTTTTCTTGCCCCCTATTTGCTTTGCATGAAAATACAATAGATGAATAGTCATTCGATGAAAAATTCTTTATTTATTTGAATATCTTTTTCCTGTCCGAATAAACATAAAAATCCAATCAATAGGATTATTAACTAATCTAATAAGGAGTGTGAGTATTGAAAAAAGTATTCTTTGTGGGAATCCAGATTAGCACTTCACTATATAGGAAAATTTTTTTTGTAAAATCTCGTCTAATAACTAACTAATTAAAAAAGTAATAAGTTTATATTCCAACACGTAACAAAAAGGACAATATACAGGATTGGTAGAAAGAGTTGTGATACTTGGCTCGATCCATAGAAATTCATAATCTAAAAGAATATACCAATCCTAAGGATCCCTCGAAT